GGCCTTGTACACGTAATGGATCTTGAAGTACTATTTCTGCATCTCCCTGACCAAATCCGCCTACATTAGGATTACTTGTCAACGGTTGATCCAATTTGATAGATTCGCCTTCTGAAACAAGAAGTTCTGGCCCCGGAGGGATAATATCAACCACTTGACGTCCATCCGACGCATCCGCTATGGTTATTTCGTATCCCCCCTTTTCTTTTCGTAGGATTTTGCTTACTATACCTGATGCTGTAGCATTATAAACTGTATTGTTACTTTTGCTCCCGTCAGGATAAATCTGGCCCCTTCCCCTGTTTCCACCTACGTATATAGGATATTTTAAGAAGTGAATGTCTTTCTTAGTAGCGGGGTCCGGGGAAAGAATAGGAAAGGTGATTTCACTATATTTCTGACCAGGAACAGGGCCTATGACAAGAATATTTTTTTGATTGGGGCGATAGCTCTGAAAAGACAAATTACCCATCTTTTCTTTTATCTCGGGGGAAATACGATCGGGAGGGGCTAATTCAAAACCCTCTGGTAAAATAAGAACAGCCCCCACATTCAAACCTCCCTTTTTACCATTAGCAAGAACTTGTTTCAGTTGCGTATCATAAGGAATTCGAACAACTGCTTCAAATACAGTATCGGGAAGTACCGCTTGCGGAACCTCAATATCCACTGGTTTATTAGCTAAATGGCAATTGGCGCATACAATACGCCCAGTCGCTTCTCGTGGATTTTCATAACCCTGCTGTGCAAAAATGGGATATGCATTTGAAATGGATGTACGAGTTATTATATATATCATGAGCGATGCGGAAATAGATCGAGTAATCTGTTCCTTTATCCAAGAAAAAGTATTTCTAGTTTGCATGGTCCAATCATTGATCCCGAAAATTTCTACAATAAATTGGGGTAGGTCACTAATGGAGTTTCCTATCCACGATTCTGTTATTTACTGGAATAATTTGACTCGATTAATCTATAGGAATATAGGATGAATCTCCGGGATGGGTAGAAATAGAAAGGGATTTTCAATGGTACAACTGCAAAGTAAGAAACATTATAATTGGATTAGGTAGATCATTTTTCAGTCATTCATTGAATGATAAATCACTACAAGTGACGGAGATACACGATTTAAATAACGGAAAATCCAATATTTTAAAATTGTATCTAGAATGACTGGAAAAGTGGAAACAAGGCCAGATATAATTTGATCATTATGAACAAATCCAAAATCCTTGTAGACAAAGCCAATCATCAATTCCCAACCATGGGGCGAATGAAATCCGATACATAAATCAGTTAATAAAAGAAGAGAAAAAGCTTTTATTGTGTCACTTAAGTTATATAGGAATTCCTGGGCCCAAGAGTTAAGAATAACAAGTTCTTTATTACCCAAAATAGAATAACCACTTAGAATAATGAAACAGATTATATTTGTCGAGAAGTGCAAAATCGTATGAATACGACCCTCGTTTTGTATCTTGATTAATTGGATTGTTTCTTTGTGAATTCCTATACGAAGGTTTTGTAGATGTGTCTCCGAGTATTCCTTGATCATTTCCTCTAAGAAGAGGAGTTCCTCTAATTCTATGAATTTTTCTAGAATACTCTTTTCTTCAATATCATTCAAAAAAGTTTCGGATTGCCTAGTATTCCACCAATTAGTAACCCACGATTCCAGACTTTTTTGAAATAAGAGAGAAATCCACCAGGGCAAAAATACGATAGATACAAGATATAAAAGAGGAGTGAATGCTTTCTTTTTTGCCATTTTTTCATCTGTGAATTGTTAATGAACCCATCTCATTCGTCAACTCTATGTAATCTAATATTTCTTATTTCTCTCACGCATCAATTCTATTACAAGTTATCGAACCTATGAATCTATTCACTATTTTTTATTTGTGATTTCGTAGTTAGGCCTTGAATTAGGCCTTGAATCTAGAAAAAAATACAAAAATAGACGAAAAATTCGAATGAATAAATAATCAAAAAATATTGTTTCCCTATAGTCAAATTTGAAGCACATATCTCCTTTCGATGAATGCCCCGAAATTTAAATAATGAATATGAATATTATTCAGATTTTGATACGAAAGAACTCCTTTTCTATCATTATATAAAAATCTCTAATATTTCGAAAAATTTTAACTTACTATGAATAGTCAGGGATAGAATAATTGAGGGAATTTTCTGAAAAATATTGTGAAAAATGAGTGGCAAAAAACGACAGAAATTGGCTAGTTATCATTATAAGAGATCCAATTTTTTGGTCATTAAGGAGCACAAAAAGAAGCGTCGAAAAAATGACAAGATATGCTCTATCTGAATCTAAAGTCTCAATTCCAACAATGAAAAAGGGGGGATTCCTTATTTCGAAATGGTTGATTATGAGATATTTCGATTTGTTTATTATTATTTTTTTATTGAGTTGTGGATATTTCGATACATATAAAAGATCCCCAAAAGAGTTTTTTTATACTTGTTCCATATATGTCTGCTTTGACTCGAATGAATGTTCTGAAGAAACCTCAATTAAGTTATGTTCTAGAAAAAGAGGATTCTTGCGTTTTTGCCCTCCTGCTGAAAGCATTCATTTATCGGCTCATTTCTTAAAATACTTCAATTGGTACACGCAAGAAATAGGCCAATTCAGCAGCTTTTTGTTCCATTTCCCGCGGAGTAAAATTCTCATCAGTACGAGTCAATGGAATGGCTCCCTGGCCTCTGATATCCATATAAAGGACACGCCGAGCATAAATACCCTCTTTAACTTCTATTCTGACGGATTGAATATCTTTTATAAGAAATCGGAGAAAGACCCGACGATTTTTTCCAGGAAATCCCCAACGAAAGATACACACTATTCCGTCTTTTATATCAAATCGATCATAACCACTACCTACATTCCACGAAATTGTGCACCACAAATAGGAGCTAATAAAAAGACCCGCGATCCCATAGAAAGACATCACAATTCCTTGTGGAAAAAAAACGATTTCCTGAGACGGAAATAAAGATATCAAATTTCTACCAAGATAACTCGAGGTTCCAACCAACAAGAATCCTAATGAACCTAAAAAAAGGATAATAGCCCAGCAGAAATTACTTGTTTTTCGAGCCCCCTTTATAGGTTCTATCCATATATGTTCTGATCGACAACTCATACTTGATCCCGTTGCTTTTTTGGAATTGAGAGAATACCCCAAATGAATTTGACTTTAGTCCGTTTGTTTCCGAAGTAACTCGCATCAACTAGCACTAGTTTGATGTGAACCTTTAGGAGTAATTCATTAAATTGGTTAGATCTAAACTAATAACATACCCTTCGTATTATCTCACTAAAGATAGCCACATACATATAGATAGACCAACGTTACAGTTCAGCCATCCGCCGATTCGGGTCTATTTGAAAATAGCTAGAACATAGCATTTTCTGGAGACATAAGAATTTTTCGGCGGAAGCCGCTTATACCATATTTATACCATATTTTGCTAAATGGATATCTGTGTTATGATACAAACGTCAATTGAAAAAAAAAGAGATGAGATTTTGTGCCATCGGCTCTAAACAATCTTGTTTTTTTGAACATGAAGAAATAAAGAAGCCATTGCGATTGCCGGAAATACTAGGCCTACTAAAGGGACCAAAACAGAGGGAAAGTTAAGAGTTGTCATAGAATGGGTACCTCGATTTACTATTTGTACCTGTTATTATTATTTAGAATTTATAATATAATATATATCTTATTATATATAAGTATAAGGATATCTTACTTATTATAATTTGATAATTCTAAATTGAAATTATTATTACTTAATATCTATAGATATAAGTATCTATCTAAGTGAGTATATAATGTACTTTCTACATGAAGGATTTGAAAGGATATGGATGATATCTTATTTTATTCATTTTTTGCTCTTGTCTTCGAATTTCATTTATTAAGCAAAAAGTTTCTTAAAAATGAATAAAAATGAATTAGATTCTACTTATTTAGATTCTATTTATATTGAATTGAGGGGTTTGTTAGAATCCCATCCAGTAGGGATTCTTAGTCAAAATAGGATTATCGTAAGATATAGAAAGATAAAAAATTCTATATTTTCTAGAGTTTAATTATATATGACGAGAAGAAGATATTTTTTTTGCCTAATTATAAGAATTTCATCTTTTATCTTGTTAATAGAGGCTTCTTGATCAAATCAATAATAAGGAATATAGAAAAAGGAATATAGAAAAGGGGGCGGATTTTCGATTTTCTGTGACTTTTGATTCTTTATACAATTAGATCTTATGTCAACAAAGAAAACCCCATTCGTCTAATTTTGACTTGGATTCCGATAAACTAATTACTTGTTTGCTCAAAAAAATTGAACTTAATGTTTTAATTTTGATTCAAAGGAAAGAAAGTGTGGAGTTGAAATAACTCGCTCAGAACGCTTTTTAAAGGATTACGTGGTACGATTAGATCGAATAAGCCCTTCTGGAATAAATACTCAGCCGCTTGTGAACCGTCGGGTACTGTTTTATTCAGTGTTTGTTCAATTACTCTTTTACCCGCAAAGGCAATGTAGGCATTGGGTTCAGCAATAATGATATCCCCCAACATACCAAAACTAGCTGTCACCCCACCGGTAGTAGGAGATGTAAGGATTGGTACATAGAATAACTTTTTATTTGATTGATAATCATATAAAGCAGAAGATATTTTAGCCATTTGCATCAAGCTCAAACTTCCTTCTTGCATGCGTGCCCCTCCGGAAGCACACACTATAATAAGAGGTAGAAATTCTTTAGTAGCGTATTCAATCAAACGGGTAATTTTCTCCCCGACGACGGATCCCATACTACCCCCCATAAACTGAAAATCCATAACCGCAATTGCTACGTTAATACCGTCTAGTTGCCCTATGCCTGTTTGAACAGCCTCGGTTAATCCTGTCTTTCTTTGATAAGAATCGATACGATTTTTATAAGGCTCCTCCTCCGAATGAAA